AGTCTAAATTATCTTTAGATAATTGATTTATATGGACCTTTTGCGATTGAAACCATACGGAAAAATACCATTGCCATAAATTAACAAAGTAATATTTCCATTTATTCATCAGAAGCGGCGTATCCTTTGCTGCCAGAATGCATTTTCCGTGATATCTAACATAATGTATGAAAGGATCCTTGAACAAACCTAAGATGTCTTGACAATTATTAACAAAGACTTTTACAAGATCTTCCATTTTTACATAGAAAAAAATTCGCTCAAAAAGGACTCCAGAAGATGTCGATCGTAAATGAGAAGACCGCTTGCGTAGAAAAAATAAGATGGATTCGTATTCACATATATGGGAATTATATAAGAACAAGAAAAATCTTGGATTCAAAATTGATTTTTTTTGAGTATAAAAATTCTTCCAATTCCAATACTCGTAGAGACAGAACCGCAATAAATGCAAAGAAGAGGCATCTTTTACCCGGTAACGGAGGGTTTGAACCAAGATTTCCAGATGGATGGGGTAAGGTATTAGTACATCTAACACATAATTTAAATGTGATAATTTGTCTTCTAAAAAGGGAAATATTGAATGAATTGATTGTAAATTATGAGATTTTGCTAGTTGTTTTTCTTCGAAGGAGGATACTAATCTTCGGGAAAATGGAATTTCCACAATCACTGCAAATAAGGCAGATATCATTTGATAATAGAAATATTTGGTATGTCCAAAAAAGGGATTTTGGTTAAAATCATTAGTGGAAATAATCAAATGATTCTGTTCATACATTCGAAAAATGAAACGTTTCACAATTAGTGAACTATATTTTTTGTCATAACCTGCATTTTCCAAGAAAATGGATCTATTTGTATTTAATCTATTTAAACCATGATCATGAGCAAGTACATAAATATACTCCCGAAAAAAAAGTGGATATAGGAAATTGTGTTGCTGAGCTCCATCGAACTCTAAATATCCTTGAAATTCCTCCATTTGAATTGAAATTCGATTTGAACTGAAGGTAAAGTCTTTATTTTCTTGGGTTCTGAAATGATACATAGTGCGATACAGTCAAAACAAGGTATTAGACTACGAAAGCAATAGATACCTCATAAACAGGTAGACTCCTAAACGGATTCTGGATCTTCTTTTTATTTTTAATAGGTTTATGTTCGTTATAGAATAACAAAAGAAGATGATTAGAATGATTAGAAATCCTTTATTTTTTTTCAACCTAATCGCTCTTTTGATTTTGGAAATATATATATATTTTTTTTATCAATATACTGCTTCTTTTACACATCCATCTCCAACCCAAACAGACTAGGGGAAAAACAAATAGTTAGGACTCATGAAAAAAAAATTGATAATACACGTAAGAAAAAAAAAGCTCTTCCCGTATTAGGCACTAATATATTTTTAACATTTAATTAGATCGGGTAATTTTTCAAATTATGAATGCAAGCTCGTTGCTTTTTGTTTTCCTAGAATCAGGGAAAGAGGGTTTTTTATCCATCCATTTATTCGCTGGACCCAACTTTGAATTCAATTTTTTTGTTCCACACCGAAAATTCAAACACAAGGTTGTACCGATCAGGAAATAAAAAAAATGTTATCTGACTTCTCCATTGATACGACATGCTGTTTTTTCCATTCATTCCTTTCAGGATCAGTCGTGGTCTTACAAACTCTACCGCAGATCTGGACGAATCCTTTTCTTCATACAAATGTGTAAAAGATGCTAGTCGCACTTAAAAGCCGAGTACTCTACCGTTGAGTTAGCAACCCCAAAAAACAAAGTAATTCAAATATGTAGATACAACCAGAATAAAGAATAAAAATCAATTCAATTACTAAAATTTATCAACGCAATAAAAACATTAAACTCAATTAGCAAGAAATCCAATCAATTCAAATTAAAAGTTCTAATTAATTCTGAACATAAAAAAAAGAATGGATCATATAAAAATACGAAAAATTCTCAAATATAAAGATAGAAAATCTTTATAATATAAAGAAAACGAAATTTGAAAGAAATTAAAAGGGTCCCCCTTATTCTTATATTCTTATGTTATTTATCTATTTTTTTTGTTCACTAAAAGAAAAAAACTTCTTGTATCACAGAAAATCCAAAGAACCTATCATTTGAATGCAGTAAAGTAGAAGTAGCAAATAAAGTAAAAAAAAGCAAACCCATCTATGTATGGGTTGGGGATAAATAGATCTATTTATCTATGATCGAATTATATTTGGTGGATATACTGTTGTCAATATGATTGTGAATCTTGAATATGCCGAAAAGAATCGAAAAATAAATAAATAAACAAGCTGAATCCCGTGGTTTGTTAGTTGTTCGTAATTAATCTCCAATGAATGAAAACTAACCCAGTTAGGGTAATGTCAAATCTTTTTTTATATTTTTTAGACCTATTTATTTATTTATTGACTTGACTTTTTTTATCTATTTTTTATCAATAAAATTATATTATATATCTATAATTTATAGAATTTTTTTTGAAAAAATATTTATCAAAATAAATCTTTTTTATGATTTATAGAACATGGTATTTTTTAGCATGGTATTATTTAGTATTCCTACTAAAGTAGGAATACTAAATAGAAATAAATAGAAATTCTAATATAATAATAGGTATGAAGAGAGCGAAAGAAGAGTAAAGAAAAGAGTAGATAAAATTTGATACAAAGCTATATATGAGTCTTTCACACCCTCTTTTTTTATATTTCATTAATTCAATTTCATTTGATTAAGACTAAATTCCGTAAAAACCCCTGCCTTCTTTGAAATATCATGAACTGTTCCTGTAGGTTGAGCGCCTTTTTTAAGGAAATCGAGAATAGCAGGAAGATTCAAATTGGTTTGATTAGTTATCGGATCATAAAAACCCACTTTCCGAAGATCTCTTCCTTCTCTTCGGGATTGAACATCAATTGCAACGATTCGATAAACGGCTCATTGGGATAGATGTAGTTGAATAATACCCCCCCTAGAAACGTATAAGAGGTTTTCTCCTCGTACGGCTCGAGAAAAAAAAATAATTAAAAAAGTTAAGTCTATGTATAAAATTAGAATGTGAAATAGATTAATAAAAACATAAAATCAATTAGACAGTAGTGAAATCCTAAATGCTTTTTTTTCAAGAAAAAGCATTCGTAACATTCGTACTCTCATAACTCAAGTTGGATAACTCTCAAATATCTCACTCAAATATCTCAACAAAGAATCCTTAAGTATTCCTTTTATTGAGTAGTCTCTAACCTTTTTTTGTTTGTCTCATTTTTTAAAATCAATTTTGATTCTTCATTCTGATCTAGTTGTTCAAACAATTGAAAAAAGGATTTCCTTGTTCGAGGATTCTTTATCCTTAACTTTGAATCTTTGGGTTTAGACATTACTTCGGTGATTTTGAATCGTTTTATTAAAAAAAGGGCAGCAACAAGCCCCTTAATTTTGTTTATGATTTCTTTTCTTTCTATCAAAGAATCATACAAACGCTTGATTCACGCATGATACACTTTTGATCCAAAGAATTTTCCAATTTTAACAAAATTTCCTTTTGGATTGGAAAATTGCTTGAACTTGAAAGGGATCTTTTCAATTTTTATATTAAAAAAATACTTACGAAGTTGTTCCAACTTATTGATTCGCACTAACCCTAGATCCTTACTCCTGAGAAAGGAATAAATACTTTCTATTCTCCTCGAGCTCCATCCTGTACTATTTTTGAGATTCCAAAAAAGTATAGGACTCTAGTAAAATAGAACAAAAAATGTCGAGCCAAGAGCACCTATATTCCTATATAAAAATATTAAAAGCAGCGGATGAAAAAATCCACAGCGGATCATGTGTCCTTCAATTCAAGTCGCGCGTTGCTTTCTACCACATCGTTTTAAACGAAGTTTTACCATAACATTCCTCTAGTTTGGAACCAGTATGTAATTGATTCAATTATGGAATCATGAATAGTCATTGTTTAGTCAATATATAGTAATCTATACTTTTTCTTTCTCTATGAATGGAATAGTGAATTTACGAAGAAAAAGTTTCAGTCAGAATTGAAATTAATCCCATATTAGATTCTATATATATGCAAAATCTACATTTTAATAGAAATATAGATTTCTATATTTTTTATTAAATATAGAAAAATATAGAAAGGATTTATTTTTATTTGTTTTAATTTAAACTCTTATAATCTATGTTTCCACCTTACTTACCCGGATCGCACACAAGCAAATAGATGTTATTGGAATTCGGTTGAAATGACGAAAAAGAAACTCTTCTTCTTTCTTTTCTGAAGAATAAAAAATAAGTAAAGAAGAATCAAATTCTTTTCACTTCAATATTTGATTCTTAAACAGAAAGAAAAAGATGGTTTAAAAAGGCAATACAAGATTGATTCTGTAATGACTATACTCTGGGACGGAAGGATTCGAACCTCCGAATAGCGGGACCAAAACCCGTTGCCTTACCGCTTGGCTACGCCCCATTTCGATTTCTATTCAAGACTACTAAAACAGTAATATTGCTATTGGTTGTTCGTCAATTCAATTTGAACCCAAATCAAATATAGATTTGATTGGTGCTAGGGTTTTGACACGTGTAGATAGCAAATCAAACTTAATTTATTGATCATTATATAGAATTCAATTAAGATATTGTATGAAAATATGATTTCTTTAATTCTCACAAGAGAATTAAAGGATTTTTGATTGAGTAAGTTCAACAAAGTCTTTTTAGACTATCTTTCTTTATTTTTTCCTTAGTATGAAAAATATATTAATAACTCAATCAAAATCAAATTATCTACAAAAACACGAAATTTTTCTTATGCTTAATATATTTAATTTGACCTGTATCTGTTTTAATTCTGCCTTTTTTTCAAACACTTTTTTAGTCGCCAAATTGCCGGAGGCCTACGCCTTTTTGAATCCAATCGTAGATGTTATGCCCGTAATACCTGTTCTCTTTTTTCTCTTAGCCTTTGTTTGGCAAGCAGCTGTAAGTTTTCGATAAAATCCTTAATACTGTCCTAGAAAAATTCATGATTTTTTTTATTCCAACAATTAAAAAGATCAAATAAATCTTGATGTATGAACGAACTCTCAATTCAAACATTGAATTTTTTTGGTAGTCATGCGAAATCCGGATCATTCTATTTCCTGATTTTTCTCCCCTTTTTCCCTGAAAGAACCTATTAGATTAGAGTTCACCGCAACACAATATCTAAATCTTGGTATGAAAACATTTTGTAATATGAAAGAAAGTAATATGAACGACTCAACTATTATCTTATTACAAATGAATTTCTAAAAACTCTTTTTTATTTTATTTCTAGAAATAATCAAAATCGCTTGATTTCTTGGTATCAAAATTAGATATGTAGTATAAAAATAGAGAATCTATTCTCTTTTTTTTTCAAAAAAAAAAAGTAAGATCTTGGAGATTGTGTAATGCTTACTCTCAAACTTTTTGTCTACACTGTAGTTATATTCTTTGTTTCTCTCTTCATATTTGGATTCCTATCTAATGATCCAGGACGTAATCCGGGACGTGAAGAATAAAAAAGAAAGTTTTTTTCTTGCTTGATTAGTAGAAATCTTCGAATTTTATTAGGATTTTATCTATTACACATCATCAAAAGGGGAAACGGAAAGAGAGGGATTCGAACCCTCGGTACGACTAACTCGTACAACGGATTAGCAATCCGACGCTTTAGTCCACTCAGCCATCTCTCCTAATCGAAAAGGGATACTTACTAGGTTATATTACACAAAAAGTAATGCTTGAAAAAAAACCTTCTCCACTTTATTCTTACTTTCTTTTTTTTGTATAGATTATTATTTTATTATATATAACTTTTTTTTATTTATAGAACTTTTTTCTCAGTAATTCCATTTACATAAAAAATGTAGATAAAGATTAGATAAAGAAAAGGCTTAAACTAGAAAGAAAGATAAATAAAACTACAATAATAGAGAAGATCTTTTTGATTTTGTCTCGTCCAAACACAAGCAAAAGGGTCTTTTTGATTTCCACAGCCTGGCCTGGTCAGTCCCCAGCCGGGCCTTTTTTTTGTTAATCTTTTTTTGTTAAAAAGAATCATCCCTTTGAAATTGAAAAAAAAAAATGGGCTTGTTATTTATTTATAACAAAAATAAATAAAATGGAATCCTCTTTTCCTAATTTCATTAGGTCTACCCGTCAACGCTAGAATTTTATTTTCAGGATTTTTTTCTGATCTTATTTATTTTGATTACACCCCGATTACTTTGTTCGACAAAAGGTCAATTTAGATACAATAATTGCATTGTAGCGGGTATAGTTTAGTGGTAAAAGTGTGATTCGTTCTATTAACCCCTTTAATAGTTAAAGGGTCTCTCGGTTTGATTCATCTTCCGATCAAAAACTTTATTTCTTAAAAGGATTTAGTCTTTTACCTTTCAATGAAAGATTCAAGGAGGATTATAGATTCTCGTAATTTGTACCCAAGGACTATAATCAATTGAAAAATTGGATTATGAAATTACGAAACATAATTTTTGAATTGGATGACTATTTACAATTCAATAAGTATGAGAAGAAGATCCATGGATAAAGCTAGAAAAGTGTCTTTCTAATCGTAACTAAATCTTCAGTTGTATTCATTGTTTTGTATAGAATAAATTGAAGCAAAATAGCTATTAAACGAGAACTTTGGTTTACTAGAGACATCGACATATTGTTTTAGCTCGGTCGAAACAAAATACTTTTCCTAAGGATTCTGTTAAATAGAAATAGAGAACGAAGTAACTAGAAAGATTGTTCGAGTTCTCCTTTTCTATCTTCTAGAAGGATCATCTAGAAAGCAAATTTTTCTGTGAAAGCACCCAGACGGAAAAAAAAAGCTAACATAGATGTTATGGGTCGAATTTTGATTTTGATTTCGTTCCCGTATTTTTTTATCTGGGAATTTCTCCATCCGTCATAAAGGAGCCGAATGAAACCAAAGTTTCATGTTCGGTTTTGAATTAGAGACGTTAAAAATAGAAAAATGATGAATTGACGTCGACTATAACCCCTAGCCTTCCAAGCTAACGATGCGGGTTCGATTCCCGCTACCCGCTCTAAATTCCCCGTTTTTATTAGATACAATTTTATCTATTAGAATTGTCTAATAGAATTGTGTATAAATTCACTTCAACAATAAAAGTTATTGAAGTGAATTTATACACAATTGCGAAATCTTTTTCGCACATTATTTTTTTCGAACAATTGGAAAGTAAAAAAAAATGTGAAAAGAAAAATAAAATAAAAGTGAAAAGCGTCCATTGTCTAATGGATAGGACAGAGGTCTTCTAAACCTTTGGTATAGGTTCAAATCCTATTGGACGCAATATACCTATATTTCTATCTATATTTCTATTTCTATATATTATTATATATATTAATATATATATTAATTATGTTTTTTATTTCTATATTTTTAGAATAAGAAAAAAATTCGGAA